CAATGTTTTGCTTATGTACAAAGTAACAAACAAATATTATAATTGGGCCGTTCGATCATTTTTCAGTCATTCATTGAATGATAAATCACTACAAGTGAAGGAGATACACGATTTAAATAACGAAAGATCCAATATTTAAAAATTGTATCTAAAATGACTGGAAAAGTAGAAACAAGACCGGATATAATTTGATCATTATGAGCAAATCCAAAATCTTTGTAGACAGAGCCAATCATTAATTCCCAACCGTGGGGCGAATGGAATCCTATACATAAATCAGTTAATAAAAGAATAGAAAAAGCCTTTATTGTGTCGCTTAAGTTATATAGGAATTCTTGAACCCAAGAGTTAAGAATAACAAGTTCTTCATTACCTATAATAGAATAACCACTTAGAATAACGAAACAGATTATATTTGTCGAGAAATGTAAAATTGTATGGATACGATCCTCATTGTGCATCTTGATCAATTGGGTCGTTTCTTTGTAGATTTCGACGCGAAGCTTTTGTAAATGCGTTTCTGGGTATTCCTTTATCATTTCCTCCAAACGAAGGAGTTCCTCTAAGTCTATGAATTTTTTTAGAATACTCTTTTCTTGAATATCATTCAAAAAAATTTCGGATTGCCTAATATTCCACCAATTAGTAATCCAAGATTCCAGACTTTTTTTAAATGAGAGAGAGATCCACCAAGGCAAAAATACTATAAATGCAAGATATAGAAGGGAAATAAATACTTTCTTTTTTGCCATTTTTTCGTCTGTGAATTTTTGAAGTTTTAATGAACTCACCCCATGCGTCGACTCTATATGATACTAATATTTGTATCAAGCATAAGTTATATCCCAACCCAAGCCATCGAGCCCATTAATCTATTTCGAAATTTTTATTTGTGATGCAGTAGAGTGGTTAGGTTAGTCCTTGAATCTAGAAAAAATACAGAAATAGAATAAGAAAGAGTTCGCTTCAAAGTAATATTAGTTGGATTTCGAAACGAAAGAACTCCCGTTTTATTAAAAAAAATGTCAAATATTTGAAAAAAAAAATGATGGACACACAAAATTTCGTTTTAGAGTTGCTTCATATACGTTTACTTTGGCTTGAATAGGCAGGCATTCAGAACAAACTTCCGTTAAGTTATGGTATAGAAAAAAAGAGAGTTCTTGAGTTTTTTCCCTTTTGCAAAGTATTCATTTTTCAGTTCCTTTTTTCAAAATACTTCAATTGGTACGCGCAAGAAATAGGCCAATTCAGCAGCTTTTTGCTCAATTTCTCGTGGAGTCAAATTCTCATCAGTACGTGTCAAGGGAATGGCCCCCTGGCCTCTGATTTCCATATAAAGAACCCGACGAGCAAAAAGACCCTCTTTATTTTCTATTCTGATAGACTGAATATCTTTCATAAGGAATCGCAGGAATATGCGACGGTTTTTTCCAGGAAATCCCCAACGAAAAATACACACTATGCCCTCTTTTATATCAAATCGATCATAACCACTACCTACATTCCACGAAATTGTGCACCACAAGTAGGAGCTAATAAAGAGACCCGCGATCCCATAGAAAGACATCACGATCCCCTGTGGAAAAAAATTTATTTGCTGAGAAGGAAACAAAGATATAAAATTCCTACCAAAATAACTGGAGGTTCCAACCAATACAAACCCTAATGAACCTAAAAAAAGAATGAGGGCCCAACCGAAATTACTTATTTTTCGAGATCCCGCTATAAGTTCTATCCATATACGTTCTGATCGCCAACTCATACTCTCACTAGACCTAGTTGCATTTTATTGGAATTGGAAGAATAACAAAAAGAAATTTTAGTTTACTTTTTTTTGTTTCCGAAGTAACTCTCATCAACCAGCACTACTATAGATGTGAAACTTTTATTTTAGAAAAATTCATCGAATTACTTAGATCCAAACTAAAATAATAACATCTCTTTCGTATGATTTCCTATAGATATCCACATATAGATATATTCACTTTACATTTCCGAAACTCTCCCCGCTACCGATCCATTTGAAATTGTTATAATTAATTTACCCATATATCATGTTTACACACATACATAAGAGTTTATGCTCGAAAGAAGCCAGATGTTATACCATATTCTACTAAATAGATAGGGGTGTTATGATCAAAGTAAGTCTTGAAAAAAAAAAATGGATACAGAGTTGTCCCTATAGTATCTAAAAGATTTTGTTTTTTTGAACATGAAGAAATAAAGAAACCATTGCAATTGCCGGAAATACTAAGCCCACTAAAGGCACAAAAATAGAGGGAAAGCTGTTGAGAGTTATCATTGAGTGGGTACCTCGATTTAATATTTGTACCTGTTATTTTTATTTATTGCTTTATATTTTATATTACTATTTTTATTTTTTTATTTTAACCTTATATTCTTATTAAAGATATTTTATAATTCATATATATTCATATATAATAATTATATTTATATAATATATATATATATATTATATTTTATATATAGTAATTATACCTAAGTGAGTATATACTTAAATAAGGAATATATAAGTATATGTTTTAATAATTTTTTTTTGAATAAATACTTATAAAAAAATGTGTAAATAAACGGACTTATTCACCCTTCTACACGTTTCTACACGAAATATATGTATGTACCTTTTTTTTATTCCTATTTTTAGTTATTTTCGTGCTCTTGTCTTATAATTTAATAATTTTCATTTCAAAAAATTTATTCCGTTTTATTAATTATTAAATTAATAAATAAATTAAAACTCTACTCTACAGTTCTACTTAAATCTAAGTTTGATCCAAAGGAAAGAAGGCGTGTAGCCGAAATAATTCACTCAGAACATCCTTTAAAAGATTACGTGGTACGATTAGATCGAATAAGCCCTTATGGAATAAATATTCAGCCACTTGTGAATCCTCGGGTACTGTCTTATTCAATGTTTGTTCAATTACTCGTTTACCCGCAAATGCAATGTAAGCGTTTGGTTCAGCAATAATGATATCTCCCAACATACCAAAACTAGCCGTCACCCCACCTGTGGTAGGGGATGTAAGGACTGCGACATAAAATAACTTTTTATTTGATTGATAATCATATAAAGCGGAAGATATTTTAGCCATTTGCATCAAGCTCAAACTTCCTTCTTGCATGCGGGCTCCTCCGGAAGCACACACTAGAATAAGAGGTAAAAGTTTATTGGTAGCATACTCAGCCAAACGTGTGATTTTTTCACCTACTACAGATCCCATACTACCTCCCATAAACTGAAAATCCATAACCCCAATTGCTACGGGAATGCCATTTAATTGACCTGTGCCTGTTTGAACAGCCTCAGTTAATCCTGTATTTTTTTGATAAGAATCAATACGATCTTTATAAGGTTCCTCTTCCGAATGAAATTCAATGGGATCTAGAGAGACCATATCTTCATTCATAGGATTCCAAGTACCTGGATCAATCAAAAGTTCGATTCTATCGAAACTACTCATTTTCAAATGACATCCACACTGTTCACAAATATTCATTTTGGATTTTAAAAATTTCTTATAATTTAATCCATAACAATTTTCGCATTGAATCCACAAATGCCTGTATTTTTGAGTTACATTTAAATTATTAGATCTTATAGTTAAATCACTACCATCTTTGCTAGTTTTGATACTGGAACTCCCGCTTTTACTACTAGTTCTGCTTTCGCCACAAATGTAACTATAAATGTAACTATCACTGTAATTGTCACTATTGCTTAAAATATAACTATCAATACAAATTTGAGAACGAAGATAACTGTCAATGCAACTAGTAATATGATTATTCCAACTATAATTAGAATTAGTATCATACGGGTAACGGTCGCGGAGATTATCGTCACTTTTAGTTGCATTATTCATATAACTCGAAGTCTGGGAAAACGAACTTTTTAGTTCACTTAGAAAAGAATGGTCGGTGTCAATTTCAAAATTTTTATTTTCAATATCAAAATATATGGAATAACCGTCCCTATTACTATCCATAACTAAAAAAGTCTCATCCGATATTAAATTCCGAGTGGATCCGCCGCCGACTAAACGATCAACATTACTGTAATTAGACTTGTCACTACAATTAGACACGTCTTTATCCATATCCATATCATCTATAATTTGATCTTCACTTACACTGGTATTTTCAAAAGGACCAAAAAAGGCCATTGATTTACTTAGCCTACACCCGTGTTCTAACTCCCCGCTAAACAAGAGCGAACCAAACCACCACTTTTCCATAGAACTTTCTTGCCCCTAATTTACATGAAAATACAATAGATGAATAGTCATTTACATGAAAATACAATAGATGAATAGTCATTTACATGAAAATACAATAGATGAATAATCGTTCGATAAAAATCATTTGAATATTCCGATCCGAATAAACATATAAATCCAATCAATAGGGTTATTAACTAATATGAGGGGGTAGTGAAAAAAAGCCGTTTCTCCTAATACTATGAATAAACCTTTTTTGTAAAATCTCGCCTACTAATCTAATCAGGTTCTATTCCAACACCGAATGAAAAGGACAATATACAGGATAGGTAGAAGAGGCTGCTTGGCGCGATCTATGATCCAAAAATGCAGGATCAGGTTATACTATAATAAATAGAAAAAATACGAATTACATTAAGGAATTCCATTACATTCCAAGTATAAGGGTAAATTATTAAGTATAAGAATACACCAATCCTAAGGATCCGGAGGATTAATTGTGGATCCAACACAACAATAAAAAAGCGTTTAAGTTATTTCGTCTTATCTTTTTTCTTGTATATTTAGATAAATATGGATCTATCAAAAATCGAGAGATCTATACAATAAGAACAATAAGATCCTTTTATTGTATTCGGCTCAATCTTTTTAATAAAAGATTGGGCCGAATTTAATTTCAATTGAATTTTAAGGAACTAACAATAAGTAATTGTTGGATTACAAAGTATCCATTGCTTCGAATTCAAATTTGAT